TCAGAATTATATGTATGTCCGATTTTATTAAAAAAATCGATCAAAACAGATACCTCGTTACTGCTCAGAAGAGCAGTAATAGGTAGGGATGACAGGATTTGAACCCGTGACATTTTGTACCCAAAACAAACGCGCTACCAAGCTGCGCTACATCCCTTTCAATTGGTTTACAGTGTCATTGTAGAGAATTCCTGTCTTGTTTTCCACATCCTTCTTCTTTTTTTATTGGTATATCAAATTAATTTATTCTTTTTTCTCGTATTTCTCATATCAGATAACAAAGATATAATTAAAAAATTTATTTTTTTTTTACAAAAATTCTCTCAATTTAAATTTTACATAAAAAGGCGTTTACGTTTTCAAATGGAATCTATAAGATCGTTCTAGTAGACAATATTTAAATTATAATTTTGAAAGCGGGGGGACGGAAGTTACGTATACAAATACAAGAACTTCTTAATTACATGTACATCTGTAGTTATATATATTACTATATATAATGTAATACAATAAAGAAGAAAGAAGGAGGATTTCAAATGCGAGATCTAAAAACATATCTTTCCGTAGCACCGGTACTAAGTACTCTATGGTTCGGTTCGTTAGCAGGTTTATTAATAGAGATTAATCGTTTATTTCCGGATGCATTAACATTTCCCTTTTTTTAATTCTAGTTATTAACATCAGAAAGGGGTGAAAATTTTAGAGATACAATCAACGACCGGGGACTCCCCCCCCCTTTTTTCTAATTAATTTTTTATAATAAATTAGAAAAAAGGGGGGGGGGAGGTCATAAAAACGAGGGTTCAGGATCCAATTAAATTAGTAATAGAACGAAAAAAGTGTTGCTAGGGAAAGAGTATCCTATGAGATATTTAAAAAAATACTGTACAAAGATTTTCAATATAGTTTTCACAAAATCATTGTATTGTATTACTGAATTATTTTATTTTTATTTAATTACTAATTAATAAAATATTAATTGCAACGAAATATTTCAGAAATTTTTTTAGTTAACAGCTTCTATTTTTTTGGTTCTTGTTCTTTCTGGATCCTAAAATTAAAATAGAAGATTGAGGTGAATCATAAATCCAAAGGAGGTTTCATGGCCAAGGGTAAAGATGTTCGAGTAACAATTATTTTGGAATGTACCAGTTGTGTTCGAAATGATATTAAGAAAGAATCGGCGGGAATTTCCAGATATATTACTCAAAAGAATCGGCATAACACCCCCAGTCGATTGGAATTGAGAAAATTCTGTCCCTATTGTTATAAACATACAATTCACGGCGAAATCAAGAAATAGATCAAATTGAGTGTTTGTATGTCAACTTTTATTTTAAGAACAGGAATAATGCTCGTATCTATATATTATTACATATATATAAATATAAACAAATAAATCAATAGAAAGAAATCTAATCCTATATTTTTAATTCTATATAGAAACTCTATCCTATATAGAAATAGCAATCGTTTTTATTTTGATCCGACCAAAATAGGATTTTAGAGATAAGGAATAAAAAATTATGAATAAATCTAAGCGACTTTTTACTAAATCCAAGCGATCTTTTCGTAGGCGTTTGCCCCCGATCCAATCGGGGGATCGAATTGATTATAGAAACATGAGTTTAATTAGTCGATTTATTAGTGAACAAGGAAAAATATTATCTAGACGGGTGAATAGAGTGACTTTAAAACAACAACGATTAATCACTATTGCTATAAAACAAGCTCGTATTTTATCTTTGTTACCTTTTCTTAATAATCAGAAACAATTTGAAAGAAGTGAGTCGACCCCTAGAACTACTAGCCTTAGAACCAGAAAAAAATAGACTTATTCTTGAATTGAATAACAATTCCAATCTGAAGGAATTAAAAAAGAGATGAATGTTTTGTTTTGACGACTTTTTTATAATACTAATTTCTACTCTACCTTCCCCGAGCTCATTCTCCTTAGAACTCTATTTCAAAAATTTTCGTGGGTTTCTTCCAATCCCCTTATTTTTTTATGTCATTCGAAATTGTATAAAGACAACTCCTATTTAATAGAGCTATTTGTGCAAGTATTTTCCGATTAAGAAGTAATTGCTTCTTGTACAGATTGTGTATGAATTGGTTATAACTATAGAATACCCCCATTTCGTGAATTACGGCATTTATTCGAGTGATCCATAAACGGCGAAAATCTCTTTTTCTTTTACCCCTATCCCGATGAGCCGAAACTAAAGCTCTTATTCTCTGTTGAGTCATAGTTCGTGTAAGTCGTGAATGAGCCCCTCGAAAGCTTGATGCAAATAAACGAAGTTTTGTTCTACGCCTCCGAGCTATATATCCGCGTTTAATTCTAGTCATTGAATAAATCAAACTTTGATGAATAACTAATTCTTTTTTTAGTTATTCTTTTCCCCTTTACTAGTCTATTAATAATCAAACGAATTATTCCAATGTATAAAAAAAATTCCAATGGCTTTTGCTACTCTAACCTTCCCCACCACTATTTTTTGCTAGGTATTTTCCTTTGCTTTGAAAGGATAAATCCCCTTGATATAAAAAAATAGAATAACTACAAAAAGTAGTAAATAGAAATAGAATTGGATAAATAGTGGGTTCCATCGTTTCTATGGTTACTTCTAAAACGGTGAGGTCCTCTCTATACACCGGAGCTCCTTCTTTTAATTAATCAATACTATTGGTAACTTGCACAATTCACATTCTTTGGCTCTACCCCATGAATATTCCAGTAATAGGTCTTTCACAATGAGATCCCCTTTATACAGTAACGGTATTTCATTTTGAAAATTGATTTGGTCATTTACCCTGTTAGTCCGTTCTTTTCTTTTAAGAGTGAAATCTTTTTTCTAAAAAATGGAATTTCCCCCGCTTAATGGATAATCATTTATTATCATTGGGGGTTTTCTAAAAAATGGAGTTGGTTGGATTTGCACCAATGTAAACCATAAGTTTCAGACACAATAGAATATATGAACGATCTATATTTTTTAAATAATGAATCGAGTTCCTCCATTCTATTTTATTCACAGGTACTGATCCGTGATATTTCAAAAAGAATTTCCTTTTTATGTCTCAGTCTATGATCTAAACGAGTCGCACATACACCCGAGTACATGTTCCTCGTCGCTGAGGGCATCCCCGAAGCGCTGGGGATTTCGTGACGTTTCGGATTGGCTGTCTTGTATTTCTAATAAGTTGTTTAATGGTTGGCATACGGAATCATATAAATAATGGGCTGGTTTAGATTAGTTCTAACCGGCTAATTCTGAATTACTTCTCTATCAAGATTCTCTTCAATATCAAAACAATATTGAAGAGAATATGAAAGTAAACCTTTAATCTAAAAAGATATAAAATTAGAAATTGTAGATTTGTATGAAATCGCTCCTATGTTTTATTGAACCGCTACAAGATCAACAATTCCATGAGTTTGGGCTTCTGTTGCTGACATAAAAACATCCCTTTCCATGTCTTCGGATACAACCCATATAGGTTTGCCCGTTCTTTGTACATAAACCCTTGTGATGGTTTCGCGAAGTTTTAGTAATTCTTCCGCTTCCAAGATAAATTCTCCCGTTTGTGCCTCATAAAACGAACTTGCGGGTTGATGGATCATTACCCTGATGATATAGTTTCTATTTCGCAGAATGAGGCGGGATAAAAAAAAAAAACAGAGAAAATTGAATAACCGTACAGGCTTTTTTGTGCATTGCATACGGCTCCACTATGGAATTGACTTTTTTTACCTTTCCTTTTGGCGAAAGAAAACAAAATATAGGTTGTATTATACGCAGATCCAAAAATCATCCAATTACCATCCTTCTTTTTTTGTAGAAGTTAAAAAAATACTATGATGGTTCCGTTGCTTTATATATCATTTTTTTGATTCAGCAATCCCAAAGTGTCTTTTTTTTTATAAATTTTGTAAATAAGCTTCCGGTGTGAAAACAAAGTTTGTGACGCTGAAATGTGCCCAAATAGGTAAGATATCATTTGAAATACCTCTTCCTTATCTCATACTACTCTTTCAATATATAATCTAATTTTTTTTAATCTAAAAAATTTCATATTGAATTCGAAGTGCCATGCTATTATTACTTAACTAATTCATATTTCCGATGGCGAAGGCATAGTATTTTTTCTCGAAAATAAAAAACTCATTGGCGCCAAGCGTGAGGGAATGCTATACGTTTGGTAATTGCTCCTCCGACTAGGATAAAGGATGCTATTGAAGCGGCCAATCCCATGCATATTGTCTGTACATCGGGTCGCACAAATTGCATAGTATCATAAATAGCCATTCCAGATATTACCCATCCACCAGGAGAGTTTATAAACAAATAAAGATCTTTGGTATCCTTTTCTATACTGAGATATATCATAAGACTAATAAGTTGATTCGAGATTTCGGTATCAACCTCTTGGCCTAAAAAAAATAATCTTTCTCGATAAAGTCGGTTGATTAGGATAAAATTTTATTCCTTAGGAGCCGTACAGGCACCTTTTGGTGCATACGGTTCAACAAAAATTGTGAAAAAATCAATGTGTCGATTCCAACCTCCCCTTTTTTCATAGAAGGTTTTTCTTTCTAACTTATAACGGAAGGGCTTGCTCCCAAAAGTAAAAGAAATTTTGAGTTTTGGCGCCTTTTATTAGATATTATAATCCTCTAATAAAACGATTGATTAAGCCTGTCAGACTCATTTGATTCATTGATATTTTTTTTTCATCGAGGTTCAGTTGAAATGGCGATGGTTTTTTCTTGTTCCTGAATGGGCTTTTTACTTTTTTTATTCCATTTTTTAGGTTTATGCTCTACCCCGAGTAAAAGGAAAAATTTGCCCGATTTTGATTTGCACATATAGGACAAATAAACTAAATACCGCGTCTTTTTTTACTACTCCTTCGTTTTTTTTCAATTCATTTCTTTCACATGTCTTCTGTCAAATAGTCAACAAATTTTGAATTATTTTATTTGAGCAACAGTTTTAGATAACCCTGTTTCAAATTTTTTATAGAATTTTTATCAGAATTTTGCATATCATATTAAGTAGTTAATTATAAAAATATTATATATTAATTATCAATTGGGTTTTTGCTAAACGGAGCCTGGATACTTCATTTTATTAGTCCGATCACGTAAACCATAAAAAAATTTGATAATCTAATATCAATCTAAATACTCCCTGCATTTAATTCCACTTTATTTTTTGCGCTTCGCGTTACAAATTTTTGATAATTCAATCAATCGTTTCGAGCGAAACAGAGGATATCTCGATCGAGGGAGAAAATGGGGAAATCCCATATAGCCCGATATATCTGACAAGTCGCACTATATGTCAACCCAAGATGTATCTCCTTCTCCAGGACTTCGAAAAGGTACTTTTGGAACGCCAATAGGCATGAAATGAAAAAAAAAAGAGAATGAAGTTCTCTATTTCACTTTGATGTGGAAACGTAAGATTGGGGTTTCGGTTTTTAATACTATTATCCTTTTTTCCTACTTTATTAATCATATTTCAATTAATTATATTTAATACATAAGTTGAATAAGCTTAAATAAAATATAAAATAAAAGTAAAGTAAGAGAGAATGAATAAAACTAAAGGAAATTTTTTACGAACGGGCTTCTGAATGATCAATAACAATAGCTATCTTGGTTCATATAAAATAGGATTCACCCCCATTGCGTATTGGTACTTATCGGATATAGAATAGATCCGCTTCCCTTTTTTCTATGAATTGAATTGTTCCATTATTACTAACAGAATAGAACAAATATTAATCCTTTCTCCGAAAAAAATTACCTAAAAAGGGGGGGTACGTAGCATAGTTTTTTCCAATGCAATAAAGTTACATAGTGTCTATTTTTCGTTGATAAAGGGGTATTTCCATGGGTTTGCCTTGGTATCGTGTTCATACTGTTGTATTGAATGATCCCGGTCGTTTACTTTCTGTTCATATAATGCATACTGCTCTAGTTGCTGGTTGGGCCGGCTCGATGGCTCTATATGAATTAGCAGTTTTTGATCCTTCCGACCCCGTTCTTGATCCAATGTGGAGACAAGGTATGTTCGTTATACCTTTCATGACTCGTTTAGGAATAACCAATTCGTGGGGCGGTTGGAATATTACAGGAGGGACTATAACGAATCCGGGTCTTTGGAGTTACGAAGGGGTAGCCGGAGCACATATCGTGTTTTCTGGCTTGTGCTTCTTGGCAGCTATTTGGCATTGGGTATATTGGGATCTAGAAATTTTTTGTGATGAACGTACAGGAAAACCTTCTTTGGATTTACCCAAGATTTTTGGAATTCATTTATTTCTTTCAGGAGTGGCTTGCTTCGGTTTTGGCGCATTTCATGTAACAGGATTATATGGTCCTGGAATATGGGTATCCGACCCTTATGGACTAACCGGAAAGGTCCAACCCGTAAACCCGGCGTGGGGCGTGGAGGGTTTTGACCCTTTTGTTCCGGGAGGAATAGCCTCTCATCATATTGCAGCAGGGACGTTGGGTATATTAGCGGGCCTATTCCATCTTAGTGTTCGTCCGCCTCAACGTCTATATAAAGGATTACGTATGGGCAATATTGAAACCGTCCTTTCCAGTAGTATTGCTGCTGTCTTTTTTGCAGCTTTTATTGTTGCTGGAACTATGTGGTATGGTTCTGCAACTACTCCCATCGAATTATTTGGTCCTACTCGTTATCAATGGGATCAGGGATACTTTCAACAAGAAATATATCGACGAGTTAGTGCTGGACTGGCTGAAAATCAAAGTTTATCAGAAGCTTGGGCTAAAATTCCTGAAAAATTAGCTTTTTATGATTATATTGGTAATAATCCAGCAAAAGGGGGGTTATTCCGAGCGGGTTCAATGGACAATGGGGATGGAATAGCTGTTGGATGGTTAGGACACCCCGTCTTTAGAAATAAAGAAGGGCGTGAACTTTTTGTACGCCGTATGCCTACTTTTTTTGAAACATTTCCGGTTGTTTTGGTAGACGGAGACGGAATTGTTAGAGCCGACGTCCCATTTAGAAGGGCAGAATCAAAATATAGTGTCGAACAAGTAGGTGTAACTGTTGAGTTTTATGGTGGTGAGCTCAACGGAGTGAGTTATAGTGATCCCGCAACTGTGAAAAAATATGCTAGACGGGCTCAATTGGGTGAGATTTTTGAATTAGATCGTGCGACTTTGAAATCCGATGGTGTTTTTCGTAGCAGCCCAAGAGGTTGGTTTACGTTTGGACATGCTTCATTTGCTCTACTTTTCTTCTTTGGACACATTTGGCATGGTTCTAGAACCCTCTTCAGAGATGTTTTTGCTGGTATTGATCCAGATTTGGATGCTCAAGTGGAATTTGGGGCATTCCAAAAACTTGGAGATCCAACTACAAAACGACAAGCAGTCTGATGCAACATTGCTTTTTTTCTTCTAGTTTCTGTTTGCGATTTTATTTAATAGGTAGGGTACTGTAGGAATCTTTATTTAAATCGCTGCCGTTTCTTTGACTCTTTTTCTAGAGGGATACTCCCAAGTAAACAAAACAGGTATGAAAGCTATAATTGTAAACCACGATCAAATTTATGGAAGCATTGGTTTATACATTTCTCTTAGTATCCACTTTAGGAATAATTTTTTTCGCTATTTTTTTTCGGGAACCACCTAAAATTTCAACTAAAAAATGAAATAATTTTTCATTATCTTCATTGACGTAATCAGCCTCCAAATATTTGGAGGCTGATTACGTCAACTAGTCCCCGTGTTCCTCGAATGGATCTCTTAGTTGTTGAGAGGGTTGCCCAAAGGCAGTATATAGAGCATACCCAGTAAAACTTACAAGTAACCCAGATATAAAGATGGCGACTAGGGTTGCTGTTTCCATTATTATAGAATTGAAAGACCACACTGGATCTATGCTAAGATCATTTATTTACAACGGAATGGTATACAAAGTCAACAGATCGTAATGAATACAAAATAAGATTTATGGCTACACAAACTGTTGAGGATAGTTCTAGATCTGGTCCAAGAAGCACTACTGTAGGGAAGTTATTGAAACCATTGAATTCCGAATATGGTAAAGTAGCTCCTGGATGGGGAACGACCCCTTTGATGGGTGTTGCAATGGCTCTATTTGCAGTATTCCTATCTATTATTTTGGAGATTTATAATTCTTCTGTTCTACTGGATGGAATTTCAGTTAATTAGACTGAGAAGAATCTTGAAGTTCTCGCTTTTAGCTCGATACAAAAAAGTAAAGTATGTAGGTCTAACAATTTTAGCCTATTAGCCTTTGGTAGTTCGACCGCGAAATTATTTTCTGCATTGTATATTTCCGGAATATGAGTGTGTGACTTGTTAGAATTGACCCTACGGATAGTACAGAGAATGGGGTCTGTCATCTTTATCAAGATGGTTTTACTTCGTCGGATATTCATTCGAGTATCTGGAGCACGAAATAGATCAAATAGATCACAAAGTATTCGAACTATGATTCATACTTAATACTCAGACCTCGTAGCCGGACTTCTTTCCGTTCTATCTTATAAACTTTAATAAATCAAAATAGTTTTCTGCTTTTAAACTCTTATTTGGATCAAAGGACAAACGCTTCTTTGTATTTTATGTTTTTAGTCATTATAGCTTTTTTTTGATTGAATAAGTGATGATCCAATGGTTCTCACTCAGTGAACTTTGGACTTTGAAGGTTTCATTGAATTATCGTGGTTCTCGTATGAATCTGAGGTTTCAATTGATTAGTTAAGTAGGGTCTTAACAAGAGAATTCCTATCAATAATAAAGAAAACAAGAAGAAATCCCTATCCCCGTTCCATACAAATACCAAATAAAAAAAGACAATAAAGATAGGTAATCTAGAAGATTCAAGAGGCCTGTAACGATCAACACAACATAAAGACGAATGAGCTTACTTGATTTTTTGGCATTTAACCACAAAGACGAGCTTTCACATTTTGACTCTTTCATATCTTTAAATAATATTGAATGAGAGACAAGTTTAAAACTTTATATTCCATATCTGTTTCAATAAGTATTTGGGTCTTTTTTTGTTTGAGCTGTACGAGATGAAATTCTCATATACAGTTCTTGGAGGGGGAGTAACCTTGGTTTACCTATCTCAATAAAGTTTATGATTGGTTCGAAGAACGTCTTGAGATTCAGGCGATTGCAGATGATATAACTAGTAAATATGTTCCTCCACATGTCAACATATTTTATTGTCTAGGTGGAATTACCCTTACTTGTTTTTTAGTACAAGTAGCTACGGGATTTGCTATGACTTTTTATTACCGTCCAACCGTTACTGAAGCTTTTGCTTCTGTTCAATATATAATGACTGAAGCTAACTTTGGTTGGTTAATCCGATCAGTTCATAGATGGTCGGCAAGTATGATGGTCCTAATGATGATCCTGCACGTATTTCGTGTATACCTCACCGGTGGTTTTAAAAAACCTCGCGAATTAACTTGGGTTACTGGTGTGGTTCTGGGTGTATTGACCGCATCTTTTGGTGTAACAGGTTATTCTTTACCTTGGGATCAAATTGGTTATTGGGCAGTCAAAATTGTAACAGGTGTACCTGACGCTATTCCGGTAATAGGATCACCTCTTGTAGAATTATTACGCGGAAGTGCTAGTGTTGGACAATCCACTTTGACTCGTTTTTATAGTTTACACACTTTTGTATTACCTCTTCTTACGGCCGTCTTTATGTTAATGCATTTCCTAATGATACGTAAGCAAGGTATTTCTGGTCCCTTATAAATAATATAGAATATAGATTATAGATATTTGTACTTACTTATTACTTGGTGAAGGAACGATAGTATTTTATTGCTATAAATATGGATTATTAAAAAAATAAGACATGTATTTGGATATTTCCCTTCAACTCCACAATATTTTATTATTTTTTTGACATAAAAGGTTGAAGGGAATTCTATGAAGAGATAATGGATT